GACCACGCCCTATAGGGATCATCGAATCAATAGCAATAAGTCCTGTTTGAAGAGGCTCATATACCGAACGTCTCAAAATAATACCGGGAGCAGGAGATTCGATTAACCGAGATTCCAAAGCTGAAATTTCTCCCCGACCGTCAATAGGTTTAGCCAAGGCATTTATAACACGACCCAAATAAGCCTCACTTACTGGTATCTGAGCAATTCTTCCTGTTGCTTTGACCGAACTTCCCTCTTGTATCATCAAACCATCACCCATTAATACAACACCAACGTTATTTGATTCCAAATTCAAAGCAATACCTATAGTACCCTCTTCAAATTCCACTAATTCACCCGCCATTACTTCATCAAGACCATAAATACGAGCAATGCCGTCGCCTACTTGAAGTACGGTACCAGTATTTACAATCTTTACTTCGGTATTATATTGCTCAATACGTTCACGGATAATTTTACTAATTTCATCTGCACGAATGGTTACCATGAGTATTTCTTAATTTAATTCTTTTTTAGAAGAAAAAAAATGCCTATACTCTATACTATAGTAGAAGAACTAATCAGTTATTTTATTTCTTTCATCGCCCCAAACATGCCAATATTAGCACCGATGGCACGTAAATGTAACTCGTTATTCAAGCAACTATTCAGAGTTCCTAGAGCTCCCTGTAAAGCTTGTTGGAAAACCTGCTGCCGGACTTGATTAATCGCCCTTTGTTGTTCAAAATGAATGGTTTCATTTTTGTAATTTTCGAATTGTTCCAAAGTCGTATAAATTGAATTAATTAAATTTAATTTTTCCCGTTCTATCTCAGAATAGCCATTCACTCGAAACCGATCGGCTTCCATTTCGACTTTCCTTAAGCGGGCCCTGGCTTTTTCCAGCTGTTCAATGGCCCCTTCCCGTAGTTCTTCTGAATTTCGAATAGTCTTCAAGATTCTCTGTTTTCGATTATCTAATAAATCACTTAATGAAAGTAGATTCTCTTTCCATTCATTTCAAAACGTCTGTGATCTCTTCCCGAACCAAACATGAATCTTTCGATTCATTTGGCTCTCACACTCAATTACTTATGGGAAATTTCCCTATCTTTTTTTTTATGTAATGAGCCTATCCTCTCTTCTCTATTTATATTCCAAAAAAAGATTGAAAAATTGATTACTAATACCAGAATATTCGGAGGACTCTTCTGACCAAACAAATAATTGTCAGCAAAGTTGTTTTTTTTCTTCAAATCCAAAGAATTCTTATTAATTTGTACATAGGTCATCGATTCCGCATTGTATAAAAAAGGGAATGGGATGAAATTAAATACCCATTTTTCCAATTTTTCGCCGTAAAGAGGATTCAAGCCATTTTATCGACATGAGTGTTCTATATCGAAAAAAAATTCCAACGATTTGTTTTTTGAAACCATTTCGGTATTAACATAGTGGTAGAAAGAATACTACACTGCGTCTAGACTTCAAACTGCTTATAGCTTTAACCATGGTAATGGTCCAAAATTATTGGTTGATAGAGAATCAAAGTGGATTTACCAATGAATCACGAAATGCTATGGTTCTAAAATATTATTTCTTAATTTATTCAGAAGTAATTCGCGGGATCATACACCTTTTCCTAGTTATAACGAAAAAAAAAAGTGCAGTTGGTTGGATCCAACCTATTCTTGAAATAAACAACTCGCACACACTCCCTTTCCAAAAAAAACCAATACACCGAGCACTACACTTAGATTTATTGGATTTGTTGCTAAAATATCGGTATTAAACCCGAAACTTCCGGCGGATGGCCAGTAACCCAAGTAAAGGAAAGAATCGGTTATATTTTTCATATGATCTCATCTCCTCTTATGAATAGACTAATTATCTTTCTACGATTCCTATTTTTCTATTTTTTTTTTAGGATTAAACAAAAGGATTCGCAAATAAAAGCGCTAATGCTACAACCAGCCCATAAATTGTTAAAGCTTCCATAAAAGCCAGACTAAGCAATAAAGTACCCCGTATTTTTCCCTCTGCCTCAGGTTGTCGCGCAATCCCTTCTACAGCTTGCCCTGCAGCAGTGCCTTGACCAACCCCAGGTCCAATAGAAGCAAGCCCGACGGCCAAGCCAGCAGCAATAACGGAAGCGGCAGAAATCAGTGGATTCATGATAAGTTCCTCGCACCCCAAATAAAATAAATAAAAGAAATAGTTAATGATACAATCAACCAACAAATTATGACTTAATTATTCAATTACTAAGATTTATCCAGTCGAAGTAATTAAGAATTCCGAATTGAAATAATAATATTTATTGAACTATCCGAACTACTTCGATATCTCTTTTTTCGTTTCTATCCACGTAGTTTTTGTGAATCCATACAACTTTTGTTCTTATCTTACTTAAATTTTCGAACCATTCTTTGAATTCTTCCTTCTTTTTCTTGATTTCATTTCTTTAATCATTCAATATTCAATTCACAATTATACAGATGAAACGGAAGGGCTTCGT